AAAATACTCGGAAAAGACCACATACGTCGAAGGTTTTTGGTTGCCGTCGGAAAAAGTAGAAGTCCCACTCCTATTAAGATAGGAATTGGAAGTGAGATGAACGGTATGATCCATGAATATTGATACGTATATTCCATAAAAAAAGTATATTTAATTCCTAATTAATTTTTCTGATTCACCAGCTCTTATCTCTTTTCAAAAGTATCAGTTAATAAACAATTTCAATATCCAAAACTTAAATAGAATTTGACTTTTCTATTCTTAATTTTTTGCGAAATACTTTCAATATTTCAAGTCACGAAGTTACAATTGTTCAAATAAGATGATCCACTGAAACTATTAATGAACACACCCATTTCTTTTAAGTAAAATATTTTGACAATATAGAAACTGCAAATTTTCTTTATTATTATTTTTTAGTATGCATTACAAAAATTTCCCGCTCTAGAGCAAGAAAGAATAATTATACGAAAAACACTATTTTTTTTTGGTATCAATCATAAAAGACAGTCTACAAGTTGATCCAGTAAAATAAGACTTCTTTGTATTAAATTCTACGAATCATTAAACAATTTTATTTTTTGACAAAATAACATTATATATATATATATTGTTTTTTCTTTGTTTCTAATCTAATAATTTTTAATTTTCGATAGCTATATTAGGAGTATACTATAATTTCAAGAAGAAATGGATAATAAATAGTAAAGAACAATTCGTTTTGAACAATAGATGTCTTTCACATCCAACTATAGCAATGAATAATCAATTATAATTTTTTAATGGCAGTTCCAAAAAAGCGCACTTCTATATCAAAAAAACGGATTCGGAAAAATATTTGGAAAAGCAAAGGGCGTCGAGCAGCGTTGAAAGCTTTTTCGCTAGCAAAATCTCTTTCAACGGGGAATTCACAAAGTTTTTTGGGGGACAAATCAAATAAATAATTAAAGATTGGAATAATCTGAATCGGTTTGACTCAAAAAACAGCCTAGTAGAAGTTCGTTTATAATTTAAATACGAATTTTTTTTATGAAAGCAATTAGTGGAATTTCCTAATGTTTTGAGCGGATTAATATGAAATTCCTTTTTTTTTAGGATATGTAAAAAAAAATAAGAAATCTTTTTTTTACTCAATTAAAAAATAGAAAATGTTACTTTTTTGTTCAAAGAATAAAAATAAATACACGGGTTGACCTTTCTTTTTCATATCTTTGTTTTATCATTTTCGGGATGGGGAAAATACGAATCCCCATCGCCCCAATAAACCAAAAAGTTTTTGTTGATTTTTTATTTTATTCTATATTTTAGATATTATATATATATAATATCTAAATATAGAAGATCAAATAGTAAACTGAAACTCTTTATTAAAAATTTCATGAGACATTGAAACGATGAGATTAGTTCATTAAATTAAAACCTTCTTGTTTAATTCTATGAACCCTTATTTCTTTTCTCGAAATAATTATTACTATTATAGAATATAGCCCGCCGAATACATAATGAAATTGGTTTGCAAAATCCTATAAAATCAAACTATTGTTAAATCAAGAAAATTTACACCTTAAATTCTTATTGAAATAAATGAAATCATATAAGATTTTTATTGGAAACGCTCAAATCCCCTATTTTTTTCCCTTTAATTAAATTGAAAGATAAAGAGTTTTTTATCCACGATAACTATTTTGTAAAAAATATTACATTGAATTTTTAATTTATTCTATTTTTTCAATCTCGACGATTGCATAATAATAGGTTATTATGATTTCGAGAAAGCCGCTATGGTGAAATCGGTAGACACGCTGCTCTTAGGAAGCAGTGCTAGAGCATCTCGGTTCGAGTCCGAGTGGCGGCATGCCCCTTTTTTATTATAAAAAAAGTTCTATAATATAATTAATTCAAGTCCCAGATATTAATTCAAATAATTGAATTTAGGGACCTTCAAAATTTTTTTTTTATGATATTTTCAACTTTAGAGCATATATTAACTCATATATCTTTTTCGGTCATTTCAATTGTCATTACAATTCAGTTAATAACCTTATTAATCGATGAAACCGTAGGACTCTATGTTTCGTCAGAAAAGGGCATGATAGCTACTTTTTTCTGTATAACAGGATTATTAGTTACTCGTTGGATTTATTTGAGGCATTTACCATTAAGTGATTTATCTGAATCATTACTATTTCTTTCATGGGGTTTCTCCATTATTCATCTATTTACGTATTTTCAAAAATATAAAAACCATTTAAGTGTAAGCGCAATAACCGCGCCAAGTACTATTTTTACCCAAGGTTTTGCTACTTCAGGTTTTTTAACTGAAATGCATCAATCCCCACTATTAGTTCCCGCTCTCCAATCTCATTGGTTAATGATGCACGTAAGTATGATGGTATTGGGTTATGCAGCTCTTTTATGTGGATCATTATTTTCAGTAGCTCTTATAGTGATTACATTTCAAAAAGCTATAAGAATTTTTGGTAAAAACAATAATTTATTA